GAAAGAATTGGAGGAAGAGGAACCCACAGGGAATGAATGGGAAGATCGAAAAGTTGGAAGAAGAAAAGATTTTTTGCTTAGACGCATGGAATTGGCTAAGCATTTTATTCGAACAAATATAGAACCAAAATGGATGGTTTTGCGTCTATTACCAGTTCTTCCTCCTGAGTTGAGACCAATCTATCATATAGATGAGGATAAACTAGTGACCTCGGATATTAATGAAATCTATAGAAGAATTATCTATCGGAATAATACTCTTACAGATCTGTTAACAACAAGTATAGCTACGCCAGAAGAATTAATAATATCTCAGGAAAAATTGCTACAAGAAGCCGTGGATGCACTTCTTGATAATGGAATCTGCGGACAACCAATGAGGGACGATCATAATAGAATTTACAAGTCGCTCTCAGATGTAATTGAAGGCAAAGAAGGAAGAGTTCGCGAGACTCTGCTTGGTAAACGGGTTGATTATTCAGGGCGGTCAGTGATTGTCGTGGGCCCTTCACTTTCATTACATCGATGTGGATTGCCTCGCGAAATAGCAATAGAACTTTTCCAGGCATTTGTAATTCGTGACCTAATTAGAAAACATCTTGCTTCGAACATAGGAGTTGCTAAGAGTCAAATTCGGAAAAAAAAACCGATTGTATGGGAAATACTTCAGGAAATTCTAGATGACCATCCTGTATTGCTGAATAGAGCGCCTACTCTGCATAGATTAGGCATACAGGCATTCCTCCCCGTTTTAGTGGAAGGGCGTGCTATTTGTTTACATCCATTAGTTTGTAAGGGCTTCAATGCAGACTTTGACGGGGATCAAATGGCTGTTCATGTGCCTTTATCTTTAGAGGCTCAAGCAGAGGCACGTTTACTTATGTTTTCTCATATGAATCTTTTGTCTCCAACTATTGGAGATCCCATTTCTGCACCAACTCAAGATATGCTTAGTGGACTCTATGTCTTAACGAGCGGAAATCGTCGGGGTATTTGTGTAAATAGGTATAATCCATGTAATCGTAGAAACTATCAAAATGAAGATAATAACTATAAGTATACAAAAAAAAAAGAACCCCTTTTTTGTAATACCTATGATGCAATTGGAGCTTATCGGCAAAAACGAATCAATTTAGGTAGTCCTTTGTGGCTGCGGTGGCGACTAGATCAACGTGTTATTGCTGCAAGAGAAGCTCCTATCGAAATTCACTATGAATCTTTGGGGACCTATTATGAGATTTATGGACACTATCTAATAGTAAGAAGTATAAAAAAAGAAATTCTTTATATATATATTCGAACCACTCTTGGTCATATTTCTCTTTATCGAGAAATAGAAGAAGCCATACAGGGGTTTTGGCAGGGCTGTTGTAATTCTATGCTACCAGCGGGAATTCGAGTCTCGTCGGGTTAACTAGGACTAGAATTGCGGAATTTATACGTGAATCAAGATCTAGAAAAGGAAGTTTTCCAATCACTGACTCAAACCCATTGTCAAATTCTACTCAGCGCAATATGGAGGTACTGATGGCAGAACGGCCCACTCAGGTCTTTCACAATAAAGTGATAGACGGAACTGCCATGAAACGACTTATTAGTCGATTTATTGATCACTATGGAATAGGATATACATCACATATCCTGGATCAAGTAAAGACTCTGGGTTTCCGACAAGCTACCGCCGCATCCATTTCATTAGGAATTGATGATCTTTTAACAATACCTTCTAAAAGATGGCTAGTTCAAGACGCCGAACAACAAAGTTTTATTTTGGAAAAACACCATCATTATGGGAATGTACACGCGGTAGAAAAATTACGTCAATCGATCGAGATATGGTATGCCACAAGTGAATATTTGCGACAAGAAATGAATCCTAATTTTCGGATGACCGATCCTTTTAATCCAGTCCATATAATGTCTTTTTCGGGAGCCAGAGGAAATGCATCTCAGGTACATCAATTAGTAGGTATGAGAGGATTAATGTCGGATCCCCAAGGGCAAATGATTGATTTACCCATTCAAAGCAATTTACGCGAAGGACTCTCTTTAACAGAATATATTATTTCTTGCTACGGAGCCCGTAAAGGAGTTGTGGATACCGCTATCCGAACATCAGATGCGGGATATCTCACGCGCAGACTTGTTGAAGTAGTACAACACATTGTTGTACGTCGAACAGATTGTGGCACCGTTCGAGGTATTTCTGTAAGTCCTCGAAATGGAATGATGGCGGACAGGATTTTTATCCAAACATTAATTGGCCGTGTATTAGCAGATGATATATATATAGGTTCGCGATGCATTGCTACTAGAAATCAAGATATTGGAGTTGGACTTGTCAATAGATTCATAACTTTTAGAGCGCAACCAATCTCTATTCGAACCCCCTTTACTTGTAGGAGTACGTCTTGGATTTGTCAATTATGTTATGGCCGGAGTCCAGCTCATGACGACCTAGTCGAATTGGGAGAAGCTGTAGGTATTATTGCGGGTCAATCTATTGGAGAACCGGGCACTCAATTAACATTAAGAACTTTTCATACTGGCGGAGTATTCACAGGGGGTACTGCAGAACATGTGCGAGCCCCTTCTAATGGAAAAATAAAATTCAATGAAGATTTGGTTCATCCGACACGCACACGTCATGGACATCCTGCTTTTCTATGTTCTAGAGACTTGTATGTCACTATTGAGAGTGAAGATATTATACACAATGTGTGTATTCCGCCCAAAAGTTTTCTTTTAGTTCAAAACGATCAATATGTAGAATCAGAACAAGTCATTGCTGAGATTCGTGCGAGAACATCCACTTTGAATTTGAAAGAGAAGGTTCGAAAACATATTTATTCTGACTCAGAGGGCGAAATGCACTGGAATACCGATGTGTACCATGCGCCTGAATTTACATATGGTAATATTCATCTCTTACCAAAAACAAGTCATTTATGGATATTATTAGGGGAGCCCTGGAGATCTAGTCTAGGCCCCTGTTCGATCTACAAGGATCAAGATCAAATGAACGCTTATTCTGTTAAGCGAAGATATCTTTCTAACCCCTCAGTAACTAATAATCAAGCGAGACACAAATTTTTTAGTTCGTATTTTTCTGGTAAAAATCAAAAAGGAGATAGGATTCCTGATTATTCAGAACTTAATCGAATGACATGTACTGGTGGTTGTAATCTCAGATATCCGGGCATTCTCGACGGGAATTCTGATTTATTGGCAAAGAGGCGAAGAAATAGAGTCATCATCCCACTCGACTCGATTCAAGAAGGAGAGAACCAACTAATACCTTCTTCAGGTATCTCCATTGAAATCCCCAGAAATGGTATTCTCCGTAGAAATAGTATTCTTGCTTATTTCGATGATCCTCGATATATAAGAAAGAGCTCGGGACTTACTAAATATGAGACTAGAGAACTGAATTCAATCGTCAACGAAGAGGATTTGATTGAGTATCGAGGAGTCAAGGTATTTTGGCCAAAATATCAAAAGGAAGCAAATCCGTTTTTTTTTATTCCCGTGGAAGTCCACATTTTGGCCGAATCTTCTTCCATAATGGTACGGCACAATAGTATTATTGGGGTAGATACACAAATAACTTTAAATAGAAGAAGTCGGGTAGGCGGATTGGTCCGAGTGAAGAAAAAAGCAGAAAAAATTAAACTGATAATATTTTCTGGAGATATCCATTTTCCTGGAAAGACAAATAAGGCATTCCGATTGATACCACCAGGAGGGGTAAAACCAAATTCCAAAGAATACAAAAAATTGAAAAATTGGCTCTATATCCAACGAATGAAACTTTCCAGGTATGAAAAAAAGTATTTTGTTTTGGTCCAACCCGTAGTCCCATATAAAAAAGCAGATGGTATAAATTTAGGAAGGCTTTTCCCGGCGGATCTCTTGCAGGAAAGTGATAATCTACAACTTCGCGTTGTCAATTATATCCTTTATTACGACCCAATTCTTGAAATTTGGGACACAAGTATTCAATTAGTTCGGACTTGTTTAGTGTTGAATTGGGACCAAGACAAAAAGATCGAAAAGGCCTGTGCTTCCTTTGTTGAAATAAGGACAAATGGTTTGATTAGAGATTTTCTAAGAATCGACTTAGCGAAGTCACCTATTTCATATACCGGAAAAAGGAACGATATGCCGGGTTCAGGATTGATCTCTGAGAATGGACCCGATCGCGCTAATGTCAATCCGTTTTCTTCCATTTATTCCTATTCCACGGCAAGGGTTCAAGAATCCCTTAATCCAAATCAAGGAACTATTCATACATTGTTGAATCAAAATAAGGAATCTCAATCTTTGATCATTTTGTCATCATCCAATTGTTCTCGAATAGGCCCATTCAACGATGTAAAATCTCCCAATGTGATAAAAGAATCAATCAAAAAGGAACCCCTAATTCCAATTAGGAATTCGTTGGGCCCCTTAGGAACAGGCTTTCCAATTTATAATTTCGATTTATTTTCCCATTTAATAACCCATAATCAGATCTTGGTAACTAACTATTTGCAACTTGACAATTTAAAACAGATTTTTCAAATACTTAAATATTTTTTACTAGATGAAAGTGGGAAAATTTATAATCCCTATTCATGCAGTAACATCATTTTGAATCCATTCAATTTGAATTGGTATTTTCTCCATTACAATTATTGTGAAGAGACATCTACAATCGTTAGTCTTGGGCAGTTTCTTTGTGAAAATGTATGTATAGCCAAAAAAGGACCGCATTTAAAATCAGGTCAAGTTCTAATTCTTCAAGTTGACTCTGTGGTAATACGATCAGCTAAGCCTTATTTGGCTACTCCAGGAGCAACTGTTCATGGACATTATGGGGAAATCCTTTACGAAGGAGATACCTTAGTTACATTTATATATGAAAAATCAAGATCTGGTGATATAACGCAAGGTCTTCCAAAAGTGGAACAGGTGTTAGAAGTGCGTTCGATTGATTCAATATCGATGAATCTCGAAAA